TGCAGGGGGCTGTGGGCTAGTCTGATTCGGAGGCTGAATGCGTACTTCACTCTCTCGGGATGTCTGCCCACTGTAACCTAAGCAAGCCCTAATCCACTCCTTTTTTTCTAAGCGTAAGCCCTTGGATTAGTTTCCTTCCTTGGGATCCTTCTCCGGGGATTATGTTACATCTATCTCGTAAGCCGGCTAGATTCAATACAGCGGATGAGGAAAATCCTGCAAGCTTAGACAAGATAGAAAGTAAGGAAGACAGAAGGTGGGTAGCGAAGAACAAATCCAATAGCTAGGTCACGATTCAACTTCCTATTCAAGTGAATCTGCCTGGAGCGAGCCTGGTCTGGGATCTTTCCCATAGCCTTCTTTCTTTATTCTTTATCGCCTGGTCTTTCGTATGGGACGTGGGATCTTTCTTTCCTAAATCCATTTACCTTGCTAGCCTAAGGCTTAAGAGTTATCCCTTCTAATCAAAAAAGGAAAGCAAGGAAAGCCGAAACCAGTGCTACCCTCAAGTAACCCAATGGACGTACGAATATCTGCTTCGAAAGGACAAAGAGAGTCTTTATTTAAGCTATTCTTCGCTTATTGGCACAAGAAGCTGACTCAATGAGAGGGACACCATCGAGCCAAGTATCCAGTCAAAACTTAGTTGCATGGCCATTTAAATTAAAACATTCATTCCAAGGCCCTTTTTGAGCACCACCCGACCTTTCATTTCAAGACGCTTCTCATTCTCACAGGTAGGAAGAAGAAGGTTTAATCGGGCTATGAAGGAAATCCACCTCTCTCTGGTATGTTTTATTAACCTCGTCCTGCCAGTGCGGGCAGTCGACTCAGTAACCAGTGCTAGGAATTAAAAAAATGCCTTAGGGCAAGTGACGATAAGCTGCTAAACAATTTCTGTATTGTAAACAATCACTCATTTTCGATCTAAGAGGCTTTCAACTTATAAAGATAAAGCCAATAGTTCGGTGCACGGAACTATTGGCTTTAGCGACCCAATGTCAGTAGATGAAAGACGAGTTCGGAAGTACTGGATAGGTGCCTCCCCCACGAAATGTAGCTTATGCGGAACCTATTACTCCTCAACCACCAACTGATAGAGAAGCTCTGTAAGGGCTATTATAGGGCACGCCCTACTCAATGCGGTTTTTTTTCTTTTCTTGCTGAAATCCAATCCTCTCTTATTGAATTAATTCTTTGTGCTGATAGGAATGCCCTTTCTTTGGACGACATAAACCAAAAAACATCCTCTTACTGGGCTGGTAGTAGCGTTAGCGTCCTAAGAGCCCTCTGGTTGCATTGAAAAAAGATGAGCTTTTTCCCCGGTGGTTCAGAAGATGCCACATCTGCCTCAAGACCCACAGCTTATTCAACAGCTTACGCCCCTGCGATTTGTTGCTTCCAAGGTTTTCGATTGGTCTTATTTCTACCCGGGTTTCAAGCCATCGTCTCAGTCGGTGGCCTAAGATAAGCCAACTTACAAGATCGGATTAGAAAATCATGAAACCAGCCAAAGAAGAGCTTGCAATCGCATATTGCGCCCATACTAGTACCCTTTGTTGTACCTACTTAGGCCACATCCCCTTCCTTTTCCTTCCCAGCATGTCTGTCGTCTTCTTTCAAAGAGGCCATTCTTGGTCTTTCAACTAACCCGAAAAGGGCTACTTACCAATCAAAAGAAAAAAAGAACGAATGAGATAGCTGAAGCCAAAGCCACATTTGAGGATCTTGAATCCGCCGTGAACTGAACAAGATCCCCTTCTAGTCGGAGGAAAAAGCCGATGTTAGCAAGATGCTAGTGCTCATGCCAAGAGAAAGAAGCTGCCAATAGCCACTATCCCAGATTCCATGCAAGTGCTATAATCCGATCTGACTCCTCACGCTGGCAAGGAAAGAAATGACATAAAGGGAGGTCCTAACTGAATGAATTGAGGTTGAGTAAAAGCCATTCGCTTGAGAACAATTCGGCGATTGGAACTCGATCTGGGATTGGGATCTTAGGGCACTGAGAACCTACTGTATAGTACATTCAAGAGTACTAATCATAAAAAATGTACAGAAAAAAAGGCACACCCTATTCAAGGCCCTGATGGTCACTCCCCCCGCGCTCTACTACAGGAAAGCTAGCCTGGTTGATCCACTACACGCTAAGAAGCAAGTCCCGACTAACTAAGTAAATCCGGGTTAGACTGAAAGTGACCAGAAATTGCAATCTTCTTTCACAGACTACAGACTAGCGATAGTTAAAAAGAGCGAAGCGTAGCCGTGTTTAAGCCGAAGTGATTCCCGTGTTTACTGAGCTATATCTCTATCTATTAGTTAGCCGGCTTAAAGAGTTTAGACTCACGATACCGAGAAAGCAAGCCGATCATAGACGGAGGTTTAAGCTTGAAGTGAAGTGTCCGCCCTAAGGCGAATCAGATGTTCGAACGAGACTGTTCAGGAACATGGATTTTGGGTATACCTGCACAATAGCTTTCTCTACGAGCCTACAAGCTTAGCTTTGGTTAAGCTTCCAACTAAGGCTAAGGGCTTGGCATGTTCCCAAGCTAACTCTTGATAACCTCTGTTCACGCTCACGATCTTACTTGCACGGCTCCGCTTCTTTCCCTGCTAGGTGAACTAAGCACAGGAGAAGCCTACAGGAAAGGAGATCTCGCTCTTTCCTTTCACCGGTCGGGAAGTGCATCCTATCCTATAATAAGCAACTGGGTCTTTCCTGCTTGGGAATTCGAGTAAGCAGGAAGCGTACTTGTTAAGAGTAGGGGCGCCATTGCTGAGTGAAGGAACGTGCCAAGGTCGGGGGGAAAAGAAGAACAGAAGCCCTATTCACAGCTTTTTCGATCTATCTAAGCTACTACGTCAATTTGTGATTCAATCGATGCTAATTCGGCTATTAAGGTTGGCCTAGGTCGTTGCCGCTAGGATTGAGCGAGACTAGACCTAAAGGGTTCAGCCCGGGCTTAGGCCCCATCCCTCTTGAGCGAATTCTTTCCTAGAGTGCCGGCTAATGATACATGCCATCCATCCATACTGCTACAGGGCTTAGAGGAGAGATTGGCTTCATGCCTATTCTATTTCCAAGAGGGCCATCAAAGAGCCTCTTCTGTCCTGCTTTCTGATTCAATTCCATCTGCACCTGACACCAGCAAGGGAAAGATAGTTCTGACTCGTCCATTAAGCATGTCACTTTCTCTAAGGAAGGGAAGAGCTTCTACACAAATAAAAGCGTCTGCGCCTCAAGTCCCACATCTGAGTCAATAGCACCGGAGTCGAGGTTTTTTATCCCTAAAACCTTAAAACATTGCTTGATTAAGAAAACAGAGTCAATGGCAAAAACTCCTGAAATAGCAGGAGTAATGCAGATTCAACGGGAGTGAACAGCTTCTTCGTCTTAAACGGATCCATGGCATTTAACAAAAGCATTTCTCACCGGGATCTTTCCCCGCTTCCAACCATTGACCATTGATTCTTCTACCCTCTCTCCTACCGGAGACCCGGATCAAAAGGCATCCCAAAGCACATGGAAAGCCTGTCAAACTTGTCAGGCGGTGATACGATACCGGATTGGCTCAAAATCTAGATTGAAAAAAGAAAAGTTATTGCAACTACGAACGTGAACAGATGCTTTCTCATTATACTATTTTAACCGAAAAAGTGTTTATGTCGACCCGATTCTTCTTCTCTTAGGAAATTTCGTCTTTCGTTTCTCCCCTTTCAAACAGACTTTTTTTTTATCCGCATCTGATCTTTCCTGGTATTCAATCTGTTTTTTCGGGGTTTTCCGGGTATTTACTTCTCCTTCATCCCTTGCTTCTTCCTGTGCTTCGGCTTAGTTTACTACTTAATTTCACCTTCTTTCACGGGATTAGTAATCAAGAGTGTTCCTTGCTTCTTATCCTGTTTTCCTCTTTATAGTTCTCGAAAGGTCTTAAAGTAAGCCTCGGGTGAGGGGCACGAAGCTTTCATACTTAAATCGATTCACGGGGAAGTTATTTTATAAAAAAAATCATTTAACGGCGGGGATTATTACTATTTGGGTCTTTCAAAGGCCTTTGTATCTATATAGAAATAGAAACTTTGAATCAAAGCGCTACGCCCCTGGTTATCTTAGTGAAAGCTCCATCCCAACTTTCGAAGCGAGTGCACTACTAGCAATGAAGGGCATAGTTGGCTAATAATCTCTTTATTTCGATTCCGATAGGGGATCCTAGATCATAGAATTCCCTCTTTCACTTTCGCTTGTCAGTTTCGATAGTTTAGGGAAAGCAAGTGCTGTTAAGTGATTGATCCTATTCTTTTATTTGCGGCTGGTTATGAATGCTGGATGATATTTTTTAGTAAACATTCGATCCTCACTGCTGTGAGCCCTTGGATCATGATTGATGCGGTCTCGCCGGGCATTGAAGGAAAGCGATCAAGCCTAATTGGATTGAAGTGAGAATTTTAGGAAGACTCTATGTAATACATTTAGAGTTTTGTGACTCATTTCCCGGAGGATTACGTCGCTTTTGTTTGCGGACGTGATCATGAGTACATTAGGGGTGAGCACTGCTTTGAGCTGTGACTCGAGAGGGATTAAGTTAAGGGGGCTAAATCCGGTGTAGCGGAAGAGTCTGGGGTACAGACGAGGTTTGTGTTTAGTGATGTGCTATCTTTGTTAGATGGTGGCTTAATATAGCACTCCCACCTTAGCTCTTTCTCGTCAGGTCGCACGGTCCTCCTGTATAAGGAGATGAGCAGTTGAGAGATTTTGAGAAAGGGATAATGCATGTGGACGAGTGGTATATGTTGGACATGGGGTCGGGCATGCCCTTTCTTCTATATCTTTCTTGTCCACGAAGCCGGGTCCTTGCTTCGCTTCGCAACTTGGATGCTGTTATAGCTGTTAGATAGGATGTATCTTTCTTTGATCGTTCGCGCACAAGAAGAGCTCTCCGTACCGGCGGAAGATTTTTTTTTTTAACTCCACTCAGATTCCTACTTGAAAGTAGCTCTTTCAGAATCTGTTGATACGAGATTGAGATTCAACCGATAGATTAAAAAAAAAAAGTGCAGTCGATGTGACACAATACAACGACAAGCGAATCCGTGGATAGTCATTCCCAACTTCATAGCATAGGAAAAGATACTCCAGTCCGGATCTAATCTAACGGCTATGTGCCTATCGCCTTGCCTTTATGAAAGGACGCTCTAAGGGCCCCAGGGGTGGTAACTGGGAATGGAACCTTCACTCCCAAATCTAATAGTGTCCTATTCCTATTCCTTACCATCAAGCAAGGTTTTCGCCAAAAAAGCTTCATGTCCCGTCTCGAAGGCCATCGAGTCAGGAAGAACCTTCAAGCTCGTTGACCGGCCCGCAAAGCTCCGCGGAGCTGTCGTATGGGGGCACTTTGGGCGAGCTCTTATACTCATCCCCTATTCAAAAAAAGCGAAGGGAGAATCCGCAGACACAAGCAGATAGACATGAACTACCCCACGAAAACAGCATTTATTGAGGTATAAAATTTCAGGCAAAAAGCATTCAACTTCACTTACAACAATTCTTATCTTAAGACGGAATTGGAAGACTTCGACGGCTTAGCCTACTTTAAATACGGATTTCGATAGGTAGGGTAGGAATAGCCGGGCTAAGAGATTGAACCACCTCAAGCAATTTCCCTTAAAAACTCGGGGATGGGGCTACAAGCAACAAGCACAAAAGCATTGAAACTTAGCCGATTAGAAGGCTAGGCCAAGGAAGGGAAGGGTCCTATACCTGAAAGCACACTCACTCGCGCAAGCAAGAAAGAAGGAAGAAAAGTTAGATGATTTCAATGCGGGCTAGGCTCTCGAAGCTCTCTAGACTCCATTTCCTACTTTTTTACCAGTAGAACACGAGCAAGAATTGAGCCGGGCGAGGAGTTTTTCCTTAGACGACTGGTAGGACTGCCCCGAAGGCAGCTTTGAATGATAGCAAAAGAAGCCAATGCGCATCCAACCCCTTACCCTCGCTACAAGACTTGGCTATAAAGATAAGAAAGCTTAGCTTCCAAGGTAAGGTGAATCGAAAGCTTCGAAAGCACACACAGCCTTTTCACTCGATACAATAGACATTGAGACAGACGTAATGGAAGACTTGGAATGAAGTCTCCCGGGGGGGCTGCGAGTACTATTACACCAACTTCAAATGAGACAGGCATCGAAGGCTTATAACGAATAGAAAGCATTCTCCTTACTTACACGATAACATAACGGGGACGTTCCCACATCTGGATTACGGGACAGACAACTTTATTTATGCAATTTTCCACTGGACAGACAGCTAATGGACTGCTTATGGACCTTCCACGATTCAAGTTAGGGGGGATGGTTCTCTACCTGCAAGCACCTACTCCTATCAAAATGAAAAGCAGTGAGCTCCGCAACAAAAGCGAAGCGGGCCGCGCTAGCGCCCAACCGGCTTACCTTTTTCAGCTGCATCGTACCGGTCGGGTAAAGCTTGCTTCACCCTTGCGCGAGACTTTAATAGTAGATGTCAGCAGGACGGTAGCACTTCAGCGAACAACAGCTACTGCTGCTGCAGCTTCAGATACTCGCCTGGAATTGCCATTCTTCGGTATTTCAGACCTATGTCATGACGGTGCGAGGGGTCCCACCTGCTTACCGGCCTGCCGGAGAGGGTAGACCGCCCTTTGCTGAAAGGCTAGCTGTAGGCATCCACGGTGGTCTTCCTCTCTCTCCCGATGGTTTATATAGCTTTACTGACCTTTTTTATTTGAAAGTTGATCAAGAGCACTGGCAGTTGAAAAGAGGAAGATGAAGTCAAACTCATAGGATTAAGATCCTTGGTAAAGAAAAAATTGAACTATAGGTCGTCTAAGGCACTAAGATCTATTTCTTTCATACCACCTTCAAGCCTATTTTATTTACTTTCTTTATCGGTGACTAAGAAAACTTTCGCTAGAAATTCTTTTTCACAGCTTCAGTAATAGCCTGGAGCCTGTACTCCTAATAAAGAGATTTTCCGGGTATTCACCACCCCTAAAGTCATTGTCCACAGCTTCGGTTTAGTTCTAAAAGAGCCCTAGCTAGAGAAATCCTTTTACCATCCTTCTTAGCGCCTATCATCCCTTGCTTCTTTCCTTTTGTGAACCGGAGCTTCTTACTAACAGCTACCTGACCACAGTCACTCAGTCTATTGACTCCCGGGCTTTTGTTTTAGAGAGATTTCCGAGTGCTATTCTTACAGCTTGCCTTACTAATTAATGTGCCCCTTTGCTACTGCTGCCATACCACATTCAGTCCAATTGGCCTAAGGCTTCTCTATAGAATAGACTCTTCCCACTGCTAACTGCTAAGCTAATTCTACTGCCGAGCTAAAGGCTCTAGAAAGAAGAGCTTCTCACTCGGGTCACTAAAGACCAAAAGAGCGAGAGGCACGAGCCAGCTTAACCCATTCCCAAGCCCGGATAAGCAACATCTGAAAAGGAAAGTCAGCTAAGTCCCTGCCCCAATTCCTGCATCTTCATCTGCTTACCCTCTTTCGGATGAGGAAGGTAGGTCTGCCGAAGAAAGGAAACCCGGAACCATCCCTCACTTCGGAACATTGCCCTCAGCAGTTGAGTCAGTTCAAGTAGGGAGGTAAGCCAGCACATTTCCCTCGGTCAGTAAAGAAAGCCCTTACTCAGTTTCGGCTGTTACGGCTGTTTAAGCTGTTGAGGGTGAGTCAAAGAAAGTAGGCACAGCAAAGTTGGAACATTTCAAGTAGGCCAATCCCGCAGGGACGAAAACGGAACTGCTATTCTTTTTCATTTCGAATGCAGCGGACAGTCAGGAGGTACACTAGCTGGCAGGATTGCTTTTGAATCGAAAGACGTTAAACAACAAGCACTCAAGCTACAAGAGAAGAGGAAGAGCTACAACTGCTACAACCGAAATGCCGATACACTAAAAGGATTAAGGCATCAGAGAAAAAGAATGATTTAACTCCTAAATTACCAAGTGTGGGTAAGGTCGCCAGGAAAGACCCTCTTTTTTGGGAGATTGAGGGAGATAGTGTAAGCATATGATCTTCAATCCTTACTTGGAAGGAAGACTTATATAGTTTAGAACCCCTAGAATTAAGCTAGCTATCACTCTTTTCTGCTGCCAATGGATCGAGATGATACCCGACACCAGCATTTAGTTTAGATGAATACTTGAAAAGATGCCCTGAAATCGCACGGTTAGGGCAGCGAACCGACGCTCAGACTCCTTTGATTACTCGGACTTCTCGCTAAATCTTATGCAAGAAACCCTAGTGTTTTAGAAAACTCTTTCCGCTAGTGGTCTCTCACTCTCATTCCGGATTGAACCACTCGTCGCTCACTCTTCTTTTCAATCCTTTAGGACTTTAAGATATGTCCTGAAAAAAGCATATTTTTTTCCTTTTCCTAAGAATCGTCATGATCTAAGACCCCCCTTGACTGACTTAACTAACATGCATTCTAGCAGCTTCTGAAATGAAAACCCGATCCATGGAACCATCTTTTCTTTGAAAAGAAAGAGCTTGTTGAACCCGTCCTCAGACAGACCACTGGCACCCAATCTCTTTACTAGATTGGACCACGGGTCGTCACTCCTACATCCAAGATGTAACACATCCCCCCGCGAGAAGGAAGGGAGGTGGTTATTAGGATAACCCAATTATGGTTCTGGATCAAGGTTTTCCAATGGGTGCTGCCCTTGTCATACTGATCTGGAAAGAGTGCTTTTAGGTGGGATGACTAAATGAAATATCTCATGGGCATGATGAATTCCAACAGGCCTCTCATCTCTAAGAGGTTTGTAAAGGTTTGTTCTTAGGATGCCTTGTAGAAAGATATGTAGGAGGAACCAAGACCAATACCTTACCCTCTTCCCGGACCGGGACAAGTAAGGCCCCTATTCCGTGTCCGTGCAGCTTTGCTTTGGGTGTGAAGTACCGGAATAAAGCTCTTTCGCATTAGGAAGGGACTGGCCATCTCTTTCTGATCCGATGAGTTCGGTCCTTAAGTATGATATTAGAGTGTGCTTTAAACCGCAATAATCATCTATTCGCTCCTCGCGGAATGGAAGCCTTGCTTCCTTTTCGGGTGAATCGATTTCAGTATTTTACTCCCCCCCCCTTTCTCTGGTGAAATGTACGACCCCCAACTGAACCTAGCCCAAAAGAGTGTAAGCGAGGGATTAAAAACCTAGTTGATCACTTAGAAAGTCAAGTAGAAAATCTTATTCTATTTTGATTCCCAACATGCAGAAGTAAAAAACCAATTAACATAGAAACTAGAGTGAGTTGGATGGAACCTGATGATCTTCGAGGCCGAAGGGAGCAAGAGTGGAAGCTGGCGCGGGAACAGTAGGAGCTCCAGCTCGCTGAATAAGCCACCACAATATAGGAATAAGAATAAGCAACAGGAGAAGGATGTGTCTCAGGTGCGGGGACCTGTTTAGAAGGTGAACCAGCAGAGTAAGATGCAAGCGGGCATGAAGCAGCAAGTGCTGTAGATCAGGTAGAACTTCTTCTCGGATATGTTTGGTTAAGTGAGGTGGCGCAACAAGCCGAACCACATGGGTCGAGTACAAAGCAACCAAATATCCGGACTTCGGAGTCGGAATCAGAATTCAAAAGAGGTTTTTGTTCGCTCCGCAGGCACGAACTAGTCGAGATGTATGGGGTGCCCTTTCTTTCATTCACATTGGTGAGGTTGCTTGATTGTAGGGGCCGGGAAAGGGTCTGCCACCACTGACTCAGATTTTTTTGTAATCGATGTAGCTTCGTCGTCTGTCTCGGGATCGGTAGTGTTCCCCCCATCCCTTAGTCTTAGCTTAAAGGATGTTGATGTTTCTTTTATTTAATATAAAATCTGTAAGTAAGTAAGTTACCAAAACTTTTTGTGTTGTAGACGGCGAAGAGTCAATAGAAATAGAATAGGAATCCCTAGAGAAGAGAGTTCCCGAAAGGAGAAGGGGAATTGACCAGTTCTGGAATTCACCACTACAAAAATCACATCCGATTTTAGCGGCAACCAAAGCGACTTTTGAACCTTTCTTAAGCTCAGAGCAGAGTAGCTGGAAGTAAAGTAGAAGAATGAGTCTAGCGACCAGGAAGCATAGATAGCAAAGGCTGAGATGGTACTTTAATTTAACAGTAAAAGGGGGATCATATGCTTATAACATGCAATTTGAAATCACGTACTTACCCCGGGGTTGCCTCGAATCCACTAATAAAATAGGTAATGTTGGCGAATCTTCTTATTATCGTATCGAGTTTCAATTCGACAAGTACCAACAGGCCGAAAAAGACCGTAACATATATGGGTCGTACGCCTGAAACAAAAAGGTTCGTCGTACAATTTCGGCGATTACAAAAAGAAAGGAGTATATCCCTCTCCCTTAGTGTCTTTCCACTTCCGTCGTTCAGGAACAAACACTTCGCCTAATTTTTTAGAATTTGGGCCCGGTTTTTCCCCACTAACCAATTACGTTACGACCACTGAACAAACTTGGTTGACGAACATGGTTTATGCGCCGCTAATGTAGCGGCTTGTCGAGCATTTGACAAACTCACACCTTCCATTTCAAATGGGATTTGTCCCGTGGACACACGAGCAATCCAACCCGTAGGATTTCCTTTCCCTCTTCCCATTCTTACTTCTGTAGGTTTCCCGGTAATAGGGAGATCCGCGAGAACTCTTACCCATATCTTACCATTTCTTCGGAATTGTCCGCTCATAGCACGATGAAATTGTCCGATTATAGCCCGACGCGCTGCTTCAATGGCTCGATATGAAAGACGACCAGCTTTACAACTTTTAGTGCCATATCTTCCAAAACCAAGTTTTGTACCATCCGGTTTGCAACCCCTACTACATCTGCCTTTACGATATTTACTATATTTCGTACGTTTTGGATATAGCACGTCCCCCCTTTTTTTTACTATAAGAAATCCACACTTTGACACCTGATATTCCGTAACGAGTAGATACTTCCGCAGGAGCATAATCGATTTTCTGGTTAAATACATTACGAGATGTTTTTCCATACTTTCCGCATTCAGTTCTAGCTATTTCTGCGCCTTTTAATCGACCTGAACAACATATACGGATCCCCGAAACCCCTTTTTTCATTACTAATGGAATCTCTTTCACTATTTTTCTAAAAATGGAACGAAATGATCTTGTTTTCTTCCTCAGTTGCAAAGAGATGTCTTGAGCAATCGGAGAAGCACTTTGATAAACAGATTTTATTTTGACCGACTCAATTAAGGTATTAGTGTTTGTTCTATTAGACAACAAAGATTGCATTTTTTTTACTTCGTTTAAATAAGAGTTGTTGTACCCGTACGGAATTATTGTCTTTCTCAGTATGATGATCTCTATTATCATCTCTATTCCCTTTATCAATTCTTCTATCCCACCTAGGTTTATGAATTTTTCTATCAATTCCATTACCTTATCCTTGCCCATGAGGTTCCAACATTTGATCCTTAATTGACCTAGGAGTTTTTCCCTTTCCCGGGCATCCTCAAAAAAAAGGTTTTTAAACACCCCAACCCCATCCCTTAGAAAGAAAAAGGTAGCCCCGAAGAAAGGAAAGAGCGAGATGGTGGTTTTTGTTGTTCCCGCGAAGCGAAGATCATTCGCCAAGCGAATGAAGTGGGTCAACCTCTTTTTTTTTTCGGCCAAACACTTTTTCTCGCTGGTCGAGCTTTCTACAAAAAAAGCGATGCGAGAACGTATTCTCTTATCTAAGCTTTTTCCCTGTGCATTCGCTCTCCCCATCGTAGATGGTTCAGCCACGCCCGGTGCCACGAAATGATTGAGAACTACGACGGGGTCGAAATGAATTTGGTTCTTTCTATTCAATAAGTATTGCATGACCGAATAATTCAAGGAGGGGCGCACTGCGGGGAGGGTCCTTTTAAGTAGATGACTCGTCGGGCCGTCGGAGCGGGACTTCTTTGGGAAAAGGAACTTGAATAACTTCGTTTTTCTGAAAGAGTCGTCATTTTTTATCAGGAAAGTTATGTCATTTACAACCCTGGCGTATTTCGGATGCTTGAAGGCCCCGCTGACCCGAAGTGATTTAGAAAGATTCTTCTTTATCGATGGTGATCGGTCATGGTATCCATAGCGTTGCTTCTTTTTCGGCCAAATCCGGATTTCGTTTTGCTTCTCCCGGTCGTCGAGCCTGGTCGACCCGACTCTTTTCCCTGCCCCCCGGCCTCTCACTTCGTTTCGTTCTTCTTCTGTATCGTCGCTTGAATGAAGACACCCGATCGGCCCGACTTTCCCGAATGTCCACCACCGGCCCTTCTCTTTTCCGGGTCTGGTTTTTTCGCGTCGTTTCAGTCGTCGTCGTGGTCGACGGGGAAGAAAGAAATGAATGAATGTTCTTTTGGGAAAATGTATAATAATACACCTACCGAGACGAAAGCCAAAGGTGAGTCTCGTAGGTGGACGTATCGAACCGAAATAAGATCTCAGATTGAGATCTTGATACACTGATTTACCATAATAATAAATAGAGTCAATGGTGACTCCGCTGTGGGAAGAGCCGTTTCTTTCTTGCTTGATAGGGGGGGCTTCCATTCACCAACAAAGACTAAAAGTGCTCTCCGAACCGTGCTGGATAGTCACCCATCACACGGCTCTCAAACCTAACCTGTGGTGGATCCCGGGAGACAAAGTCAAAGCGCTTGATCCTTTGCCCCATACTTTGAGATGCTCCTCCCCGCCGATCAAGCAGCGACGCTGCTCGTGATAGGCTTAGCTTTAAGCCGCTATCGTTCGGTTCGGATAAGTCAAGTCCCTTCGGTCGCTTCGCTCAGGTGGTCTTCCCTTATCTTCCCTAACGTTCAGAGTTGTTCTGGTTTGAGAAAGGAGCACCGGCCGAGCGCCCTGAATGAATAAGAAATGGACAACAGAGAGAATCAATGATTCTTATTCAACCGAGTTGAAGCTAGCAACATGTCGATTCCACACCGGAGGTTGGTAAGAACTGAGGGACAATGCCCCCCTAACCTAAGCGGGCCTACCTGCGAAGCAACTGGTAGTTGATCGGGCGGGGGGGCGGTTTGGTTTCGTGCAACGCCCTCGCAGCAGGAAGAGGCAGTTGTCATTTGAAAGGAAACGCCCTTTGTATAGGGTTCCAGACCTGCGCACCCTGATGAAAAAGCCCTATATATTCTATTAGTAAAGCCTAAACGTCCTTATTGAAAACTAAAGCGCTAACGAGCAAGAAAAGACCCCTTACTATAGATAGGCTAACGCGCCTTTACTAATAACATAGAAAGTAAAGGCTCTTCCCCTTTTCTACGAATCTACAACTCTCTTCTCTTTACTGAGCGAGACTCCATCCATATCCCTTCCCTACTAGTGCTAGTGGGATATTCTTAATTTTCTATTCTATCATTTGTTTGACAGCTTAAACTAGGCTCCATTTTAGATAGGTTTTCGGTCTTAATCAAAATAGGTCAGGGGCGCGTCGGAACGGTCGGTGGCTGCTTAGTCTCATCCTATAGTCTAATCTCTTTGTACTGCTTTTTTTCAAAGAAAAAAAAAAAGAAAGAAGGGGGGTCGATTTAGGCTCCTTCCCTTCCACTGCATAGCTACGCTACCTGGTACTACGAGCCCTCTGTCCCACACATCTATCCAGCTCGCGCGGTTCACCGGTTCCACCGAAAACTCTCATTTGTTGAAGCGGAGCATAGTGCGCTTTAGGCGCCGAGCGAGAAACGTCTCTTCTTTCGTTTCGGTTTATTCACTGATCTGAAACGAAGCACTTGTTTTCTTATTGATTTCAGGGGCGGCGGCGTTCTTGAATGAAGTCTATCCGACGAACCGAATTAGCACTTCTCAGATCAGGCTAGGCCTCTCCAGCTGAGCTAGGTGCCGGGGCCCTGGATGCGCTAGCGATCGGCGCATAGGGGGAGGGTGGTTGCCCGGGTTTCTCGGCCTGGTATCCTGCACCTCGCGTTCATGATATCTACATTCAACTGTGCCCCGGAGACACGGTCGAAGCACGCCCGCCCAGTGTGCTTCTTTCACGACATGCTCTGGTTCCGGGTGTTTTCCAGTGGTCTTCTAGCGTTAGAAGAAGTCGTGTCCGTCCCGAACATCTGCAACGTCCTCCCACGCTTTTAAATTCTTAAATAAAAAATATAGGACAAACTGAAGGAAAAGATTGACCCATTCGGTGACTTTCGCGGTCGCCCTCACTGAACCGACTTGAATCTGAACTACGATTCTTCTCAAGTCTTACTGAAATCGGATTTCCTTTTCGTGCCATATGCACTTAGACTTTTCTTTTTCCCCCTTTTTTTCCCGGAAAAATATCTCTTCTTACTTCAAGCTTAAAGTGTACAACCGCCTACGGACAAAGGCATTAACCGAAGCCCTCCTTTTTTTATATTATAAATAAAAAACAAAGAGGATTTTGACATAACAAATAGGAATCCAGTAAGAACTTATTCTTTAATATCTCCTCTATAGCTCCAACAGGCATAGAGGATTTATTACACTTCTATGGATCTATAATGCATGCGTGAACCTTCGATAACGAGGCTTATCACGATTCCCGAACAGAAGATCTTCTATTTACTTTACATCCCTATTATATGATATGATATGATATTTATCATAGAAAGACTAGCTCACAACATCTACTTCTGCCACTTCGCTTGTGATCTCCTTCCACTAATCTTCCACAGCGGTAATAAGACTTGAAGATGGATTCTTTCACAGAGACCAAGAACAAGGACCCCTACAACTAAAAATAGGGTACTACTCTTTCTTTCGGTAAAATACTAGGTAAGTGATGCTGGACGTGTAACCAGGGGGAACCCCCGCCTGGAGTCGGGAAAGAAGAGGTGGAAAGAAGCTCTAACGTAGTGAAGAGGAGCGCAGGAAGCTATGGGTATAGCATACAAGCGTAGGAGTGAATAGGAGCCTATCGCTGGTTATCACTTGATCGATCTAATATAGGCAAGCTAATAAGGACCAGCACGTTACCAATCAGGTAAGAAGGAAGGTTTGTCTCCTCTTTTTTCTTCGACCTGGAAGCGAGTAGAATCTTTCCCGGGATCTCAGGAAGTGATAGCTTAGCGAGTCAAGAGAGGATAAGAAAAAGTTAGGAAGCAAGAGCTCACTCGACCAACAAAGGATGGCAGTACTTGAACCTCACATTCGCGAAAAACCTGGGAACATCACCCCCTAGCATAGCAAAGGGGAGAACCCAATCGGTCTGCATCTGCATTTAGCATTGCCTTCCCCTTTCAATGGATTGGCTGCAGTAGCGGTTCCCTCTTAAGTTAAGAAAGAAGTTCGATCCATAGTCTTTTGCCTCGTATCCTTCAAGTGTTTTCCGACAGAAAACGAAAGGCTAAGGGGGGTATGGGACTACTGACTTGACAACTGAACTGGCCTTGCCTACCTAGTGTATTGTATAGTAGGGTATAGTGGACACGAGCAAAGTTGTGAGCAGCATATTCCTAGCCTGTTCAGGCCGAAAGGGAAGGTTGATCGAAGGATTTCCATAAATCTTAAACTGATTGATCAGAGCAGTCCTACTGGATCACAAGCAAAGCTTGAGCATCTTTCTTTCCCAACGCAGCTACAAGAGATAGATATGGAAGACCCGCGGTATATAGAGCAACACTGGGGAATCAATATGAAAGGCTAAGATACCTATTCGTCAGGAAAGACTGCGTCAGTTACTCTTCTTCTCTTCAATCCGGTACCAAGACCTCTATTCTATCTGCAGGTCAGAGCCAGTCTCAATATCTGTATCCGCAGGCAGAGATCTAACTAGCAGTAAGCTCATTCCCTGTAAGTTGGTCTGGTCTATTCTTCGCTCTTAGCCTTTTCAAATTTTAATTAGAAAGATAGGTTAGCCTTGTTCAGCTTGCAAGGCAAAGAAAAATAAATTGTTAAAAAATGAATTTCCCTTTGTAGAGTTTTTCAATGTCGGCGGATCCTTAGTTTAGTAAGGAGATTTGATTTGACCCGAACCCCATTCTTCTTGTAATTAATTGGCAAATAACCCGAAAAGCCTTTTGTTTATGAATTATGAACGGAAGAAAGTGGGCAAACCCACTGAAAATTCTAAAAAAGAGTCTTTCTTATCCTTACTCTTTCTTATCTAGGCCGGGCCTTGCTCTTTGTTGGCCTCACTCTTATATCTTATAGTTATGGGTAAGCAGCCCTCTCTTCAACCACACCACATATTCTGACTTGAAATACGGAAAGTTGCACTGACTATTTGGCTTAGGCTGGCTCTTTACCGCTCTGTGGGCAGGTCAGTCTGCTGCAAACAAAGAAAGATCATTATCTGTGTCACCTCCTTCTTCGATTTCTATTTTATATATATAGAATCTTCCGAGGACCCACGACAGAGATGATTGTCCAGTCTCTTTACAGAGGCTCTGGGATTGAACTTTATAGATAGGGTTCTCACAAACATGATTCGTATTTCATGTCCTCTTACGTTACGTCAAGCCTTTACTCAATAGGGGCACGGCTTTAAGGAGGAAAGGTTCCAAGCTTTCTTTTCGGCAGTCGGTTCCAACCGGACACGGGAAAAAGGCCTCTTGCTAACAGGAGAGGTTTCTAACTAACTTCATATCTATTCGTAGATCGGGTAATCTAAAAAAGTCTGTTTTCAAGTGAATTTCTACTTTTGAAATGGACGAGAGCCTTTGCCCCAAGCCAGAGATAACTAACCAACCAATTTCCTGATCCACTTGAATTTCTACTTGACTAGTAGAGCCGGGCAGGCTACTGTTCTTGCTACGACGAAATCCTAAAAAAATGAAATCTGTTCTCGGTAGCAAGCATTGCCCGCAGCTGATCTACTACTAGCAATGACTAACTGACCAAGCTGATCCAGAAAGGAAGAGGAAGAACGCACGGAAAGATAGACCCTAAGAAAGAGAGAATAGACATGCGAGAATGGAATGCTGCACTTCAAGCTTCCTGTAATATTGTGCCATATGTACATTGGGAGTGAAAATGAAAAGAAGCTATTATGGGATCGGCTAAGAAGTTCTTTATCAATCACTTATACTTTCCTAGCTGGGTAGGGAAATCAATGCTTCACACCTTATAGGGGGGAAGCCTTTTTTAAGCTTAAGCGGAGAAAGACCGTATTCTCATGTCCTGAAAAGAGCATATTCTAGGCATCCGGTTCAATGGTTGCTGGAGTGCTCCATTGTATTCCCTGCCTGAGATCACCACTTTTATCCTAGCGATTCGATTATGAGATTTTCTAGCAAGAATAGCCTTTTTGGCCTAGCGTGTGAGATGACTGTATTACGTCTTACTTTTCGTTTTGAAACATTCTACTTTCTTTTAAACTTTCTCTGGCTAGACTGAAGACCAAGGCAAGATCAATGAAAGTCGAAAGTATATGGAACTACATCAAGAAGTCTTTCCCTACTACCGTACCGCTTGTTTCCATAAAAAGATGAGTGAAGAGTGGGCAGGACTGGAGGAATCAGAGGAATCGGACTTTCTTCTTTTTTATTATGCGATTTCTAACCACACTCAAGAGATTCAATGGGAGCATTCACTCTCCCTCGATCGTAGAAAAAAGAATAAGCAACTGAAGACATAAGCCCCTTTCCTTTTGTCTGGGTACACAGAAAAGCCTAAGACTGAAACTCCTATTGTCACAGCTCCCGACCCAGCCCATCTGTCCCCGGAAGGTGAGAAACTCGCTGAGCGAGAATAAAGCCTATCCATGCCAGAGAGAAGACTAGCTTCATCCCCGTCCAATCCGAAACAGGATAGCTAGATCGAGCTGACCTACCTTCTTCCGGTCTTGATCGGAGGAGAAGAAGAAGCGGCAGCGGATAATAGTTGATGGGTATTAGGTCAGCAGGAAGGCAGAAGGCAAAGGAATCAAATCCACTTGTTCAGTCGGCTCGCAACAGCGAATACGCGTTTGAAAGCTTTTTCCTTGCTAAAGGAGATCAAAGCGTGACTTTCCGGTCTTGGTCCTGTACTCTTTCTTAGTCAAGTCAGGTTATTCGCTCTTTCTATCAAACCGTTATAAGGATCAAAGACAATCTGTCTTGTTCCGGGGCTAGGACTTATAGTTCCGTTTCCGTGCTCTAAGGCTTTCTTTGACTTCTAAGAGCAAGAGTTCTCATGAAATTAGGGAAGGTCGTAGATCACTTCTTTATATGCAGCGTCTTGATTGATTGATTCCCGTTTGCTTTGCTTGCCGAACTGTGCGCTTGTAGCTTTTGGTTAGCCTGTACTCGAGGGCAAGTCGCTCTAAAGGTAGACTCGGTGAAAGCTGTTAGGGCATAGGTGATTGCTTATATGAAATGTTCCGCTTCTTCCGTCTCTTCTGTTTGAGAGTCAAAGTTGCGGTGATGATTGATCAATTAACTCAGTTAGGGCCGGGCATGTTCGGTAAGCCTTTCCCTTCCCTGCTTTTCGGGTGCTGTGATGATACTATATAGAAAAGGGCTTTCGGCAGTTTAGCTCTTAAGCTAAGTGCGGGAATCAAGTCCAGTTCAAGGGGAAAGCGCTAGGTCTTTGCGTCGGTTGAAGAACCAATCCTTTACTAGCTTGGAGGCTTTTCACTCCCCTCGCCTCGCTGGTCCTCCAAATCCCCTTGAGTATTCCTTGATAAATTCTTTGATCAGTCAATGGATCAAGGAAGGTGTTGATAGATCTTCCGTCAAGAGGTCAAAAAGAGAATTGGTTAAAAGAGTTTTCACGTTAGAATGTCAACCCTATATCCGGAGGTTTCCTGCTTAATAGTTCTAACGCCTCTCCTGTGCATCGAGCATTGGGAAGCTACTTGAAGCTCTGAGTTATCCTTTCTTCTCGGCCCTCTTCCTTTCCTAAAGCCGTGGGATTGAGTCAAAAAAAGATCCTCAAAAACAATATTTTCTTTCTGGGGAAGGGCGTCCATTACGATGAGATCGGCTTTGTCTGGCTGTGTAATGGGTCTTAGCTGGCCAGGTTTGTTTGGTTTGGGAATCCAAGAACGGTACATTGAGGAAAACTGAAAGGTAGAGTTCAAGAGTGCCTTTCTTACTTCTTTTAATTTCCCTTCGGGCGTTAGTTCTTTAGAAATGGACTTCGTCTCCCAAAGAAAATCCACTATTTTGACGAACTTATCCATCAAATCTTTCTTCTTAAGACTACTTTCTTCTTCCCTTTGAAGAGTCAACAAGTCTTTATCGTTCTTTCCCATGGAAAGCTTATTCTTATTCCTCTCCTCCTCTTCTTCCCTATTGATCAAAAGCTATGGTTAACTCAGCTCTGACCGAGACTATAGTTCCCCTAGGAATGCACCTCGAATTATCCCATTGAGTTGTGAGTTCGTTCCAGTGGACTATAGAAAGATGCATAGCAGCGCCTTATGAGGGACCTTATTATGGGCTTCTTAGTTGCTTTGCTTATGCCAGCTTTCTTTGGTAGGTTTGGTTGCTTCTTTCGGCTTGTACGCTCTGTCATAGGCTTGCTTCCCTCTAAACAGGTCTTTCATAGATAAGGGTAAGGGTATAGTCTCACTCCTTCTATCGAGGGGTTTTCCCTCTCTTTGAATTTAGCTTTCTGCTTCAAGTACGCCAGCGATGGAAATCTTTCTCGACTCACAGATAAGGGATGTATGATTCCCGAACCTTAACAAAAAGGATTGAGCTCCGCCTAACCGGGGCTAGGCTAGTTTCAGTGTTTGGGTCCTGACTTGATGGGATGGGAGTCACAAGGCTTTTAAAGAAGGCCGAGGAGCGGGGTTGAACGAGATTCGTTTTGGTTTTTATGCTTTGACCTTGCTCATATATCACGGCAGAGTCTAACTCCTTATGTCTCGGAAAGACAGATGTGCTTTCTGATACACTGGACTAAGGTTACTAACCCACAGGACCAGAGATGAGACAGATACTGAGACAACGATTTGTCGAAGACACTGTGCCCGAATCAAGGAAAGCAACTGTGCCTGAGAAGAAAGAGATATTGATTATGAAAGCCTTTAAGAGATAGGGAGTGCCACAAGCCTAGGTCCCCCGACAGAGAGTATGGATCACTATGTCTCAAAAATGCGTCTTGCTTAGGTTGAAGCAAATGCCAGTATAGTTGCTGTTCTTATGCCGCTATTAGTAGATCAAACGCTCTTCTTTCTCTGATCTTTCGGAGCCTTAGTCGAGTCAGATCTGCACCGCAGGTTAATCTCTCGTTTTTGGAGCTTTACTTTACTAATAAGGGGTCGCTGCCCCTATATGCTTCAAGCTTATGGACACTTCAAGCTCGTACCTTCGCATCTTGCCTTTAGGTTTTATCGACTAATGATCCACCGCCTGGGTCAGAGGAATCCCACGGTTGACGATTCGGAAATAGAACGAATAATAAGTCTAAAAAGCGACATTCTTACCAGAATGTACGAATTAGACCAAAACCCCTTCTGGACTGCCCATCGAAACAGACTGATTCGAGACTACATACTACCGCCCAGGGGCGGGGAGTATCGAATTCATGTCTTACAATCGAAATTGGACTCTTTATTTGGGGAAAATCCCACCAACTCGTTCATATATCACCAGCTGAATAGAGTGCGGGATTCCTTCTTGAGAGATGGACGATTTCAAGGCCCTCTTGGGAACTGAAAGTTCCTATAGTATAGAGTTGGTCTGTTTCGATTCTTCCTTCTTTGGGTTATTAATAAATACCTCTGACGCGGTTGAGGGGCAGCTGATCGAAAGGAAAGCGGGTAGACCGTGATTATTGGGGGAGTTCGGACCACACCTCATGGGCGCCCGGGCCGACCGACAGGCTAAGGGCAAAAGAATCCGTTTCGTTTCAAAGAAAGCGGAAACCTAGGCCCAAAAAGAAAGGGAGGGAGAGAGAGAGATCTCTCGTTAGGTCTGGGGTCTTGTCGGTCCGGAGGGAGGGGGAGGGCCCATGTGAAAGAGATTGGGCTCACAGAATACTTCAGGGCTGGAGTGAAGAGCCACAAGAGCACCTGTCAGGAACTGTATAAAAAGGGACAGAGAACTACATAGGGTCTGAGACTAACTTCCTTGAAAAGAGGGAGAAAAGTTATGTAGGCTGTGGCCGTTCAAGAAATGTAGCGGTTGCTCGACCAAAGCCGGTCAAAGAATGCAGCGATGGGACTCGCCATACGTAACCGGCGAGCCCCGAGCGGACTAGAATGATGTGTTGGAAGGGAGCAGCTTTAGACTATCTAACTAAAAGGACGGACTGCAGACAGGAGGGACGTCCAGTCCAGCCAGCGGTAAAGGCAGCATCTAGCGTTCGCAAGAAGCGGAAGAACTGATGTCACACGAGAAGATCTTATTTGGGTCATCGAAGCGCTCAAAGATCCCGGTAATACCGGGCGCGAGTTGTATCTAAAGGCTAATAGGCTTTTGCTATTATATGACAGTAGGTATAATAGACCATCGAGGTACTAAATTATACTTTCTTCCACTTTCTTTCTGTACTACGCCAGGGGACCTCCACCCTGTAAGAATTACGACCAACAAAGAAACTCGAGCCTCGGAGTCTAAAGAGGAAACCCTATCGCCCGAGAAGAGAGGGTTTCACAAATGTTGGGCAACAAACCTTTCTTCGTCCTTCTTGACTTCCTTGACAAGCTGCAAGGCGGATAAAGTGGGCACACTCTTTTTTACATTAAGACTTGGAATCATAACCGAAAGCGCTACGGCTAGGGCGAATGGTTCTAGAAAAGGAACCCCAAGCCACATTCATTCGATCTTTAAACCAACTGAAGGACTCGACGACTGGGTTACTTCGGAACATACTCTAGGAAAAAGGCTAATAGCTACCTCTCCACCTCCGTTTGAGGAAGGAGGAATCAGCAAAGAAAAGAAAAAGAAGGAGTTGCGCCCGACCGCAGCATTATGGTATGGCTCTGGCATGGAACAACCTCCCTTACTCCATAGGACACGATAAGGTTGAGCTTACAGAGCCCGGCCATCTTCTCCCGATTTGCCTGGTGGCCGAAAAATGCATGATCCCACCTGTCTGATTGTTATGAGATTTTCGTGACTTCCCTTTATTTAACTAGTATAGCTCTAACACTTTCCTAAAAAGCTCCCCGTCACCAAAGCAAAGACAGAAGAGTCATAAGGAAACATAGGGCTTATGTGGATACCTGTTGGATTAACGGCCTAGACCGAAGAAAATTACAAGTAAAGCAGGTCTGGTGTGAAACTTGGGCGTCTAAGTAAGTGAAGTTGTGCTAACCGGTCCTATCCTAGATCCAACCGAGTTTGGAACGAGCTAAAGTGGATTGATCCGGTCGACGTGGCTAAGCTGAAAAAAAGAAAGGAGTCCTATATCTTCTATACTGTACTGATGGCTCATTTTGGCTCACTTCCTCGATATGGGATCGAAAATAGTCACTACTAAGATTTATTAGAGAGGTAGCGGGCTAGCTGTACAAGCAATTCGACCTCTTAAAGGGGGATGGGGTTTCCATCTACTTCTATAGAGGTATAGGGCAGCCCAGAAGCAAGATTCTAGGCAAGCTTAAGTATGGGTCTAACCATTTAGAGATAGAGACTAAGTTGAGCCAAGCAAGGCTTTGCTAAGAAAGCAGTCTCATGTTTTGAATAATCAGTTGGTCTCAGGTAGCCCAATTCTCCTTTCGGACTACGGGATTCGGGTTGGATATGGTGATAAGCCAAGCCTAAAACTCCCGTCGCTTAACCCGGTGAAGAAGAGCTTCCAATCGAATATGCTTCACACACCCAAGTCAAAGTGAAGGGCTACGAGTGGCGATTTCTAGGGAGATGAAAGCTGTGGCGCAGCTAGCCTAGACTAAAGCTAGCTGCGGCTTCTTCTATAGCAAGTGCCGAGCAGGAATCACTGCTTATTCGACCGGTGGGTGGGGGGAAAGATGAAAGAAATTGAGACGCATCGGAGCCTTCCCTATCGGCGCATTCTGGAAGCAATCTATTCTTATGATCTTTCTGTTGACAAAAAAGCTTAAAGAAAGATGGAATTTGAATGGAGTTGGGCTAGTGTGGGCTAGAGGGGAGGACCCCAAAGTACCTGTTGTCATACCAAACAAAGGGAGGAGCCACTATTCCTCACTGCGGTATTGACTCTTGAAATACAGGGTAACCAGTAGAAAGAAAGTGGTTTCAAGGAATTCTTGTACCAGTCAACGAAAGACTAGGAGAAGAACATGAAGAAAACATATTACCAACAGAAGAAAGCGAATGTACGAGAGTCGCTTTCCTCTGGCAGCACGATGCCAATTCTGCCTCAAAACCAGAAGATAGTGGTGGTTCCTTACCGTTATAGAAGAGCTGAATTGCGCGGGGACGAAGGCCCTTAGGCCAGAGTCCATGGTATGTGTATCTTTTTTATAGTTGAGGGGGGACAAGGCAGCTTACGGTGAGGAGGGAAATACAATACATACACCCCATTTCGACCTCGACCTGTGTCATATCATAAAAGTCCTTCTCGTTCCATATATACTGAGTTAGCTCGGGAGATATGGAAAAAGCCCCCCAAAGGAAAGTCCCTTTCGCTCTAAGGATGCCGGCCCGCATTTTCACGGCTGAATCTTTCTCTTCATGGATGCTCCGCGTGTGGTCCTTGATGCTTTAAGCTTCCCAGGCCTTCTTCGCGTTCTTTCGGTTCCACCGGATTTTAAGACTCCCGTAGGTTAGTTTACCGATTTCCCGAATCTGACTCTTTGGTTTCGTTCATTCGATTTAGCCCATAAAGTCACCAAAAGGATGTCGCTTCTGAAGAGGAGGCGGAAAGCCGTAGAAGAGATAGCAAGGACCAGGTACAGGGCACATCAGGGACTCTCCCTCGCCTTGGAACCACCTTAGTCTTTTTGGGGATCAAGATCTTTGTGACTCTGCAGAACTTAACTTTTCTTAGAGGATCAGCACGGCACATTATTCGGATTCGGAGGTTTAGGTTTCAGACTTTTGGAGAGACATCTTTTGTTAGGAAAGCCTTCTATCGGGGGCTCAAAGTGGTAAGTTCAGCGTTCGAGCCGATCCCCTAATAGAGGTGTGTGTGTTCCTAAGAACTCACGATCTACTATTTGCTTGGTCAAGTAGGGCCTTCTTGGTTGTGGTGGTTCGAATCCAATTCGTGAGAAGAGTCCAAGAGAGAAACTATAACAGTCAAAAGGCCTTCGGTTAACTATATCTGCTTCTATTTATTAGAAATACTAAAGGAATGGGGAAACCCTGATCAAGAAGAGGCTAAAGATTTAGGGATACCTTACGAGTACATGGGCAAGAAGCAAGTTTGTTTGCGAGCAGATTCTGACAATCCAGTCTATGAGAAGTCGAGATCGGCTTACTCAATTCTTATAGCGGAGTGAGTGATGGAGCGACCCAAAACAAACGAAGAAGGAAATATCACAGAAGAAAAGCTTACCTGCGGAGGGTATCAAACTCCTGTCGAAAAAACAGCCCCTGGTGGTGCATATCGTGGTCCCAGAAGCGGTACGACCACCTCATCCCTCTAGGGAAGCCCATAGCTTAAAGCAGAACTTACAAGCTTCTCACTGACCTCCGTGGGAAAGCTAAGTGCCCCTATTTAGTAGGGCGCCCTCTCTTTACGCGAATCGGGTATTACCGGCCGATGGCGAATAAGTCCTCACAACAAAGGTTAGGTGCTTGAGATCATAACTGCTTACAGCAGCGCTCCTGGCGCGAGACTCTTTCGCCTAGAATGAATTCGGTAAGGAAAGGAAGGGTAGAGCCTCATGGTCAATTGAATAAGCACTTCCCTCAGAATTCTTGAATTCGAAATAAGAGGCTTTGCCTTGGTCTTTATTGCGCACTAGTCGGGCGGTGTGAATGAGAAAGTGTTAAGTGAGTTTTTATGGAATAGATGATTTGCCGCATCGTTGAATAGCAACACCTTTCTTATTACAGCAAACTACTAATTAAGTAAGAGAGAGAAGAGAGAGCTTTCGCGGCTCAGAGAAACATAAGGCCAAGATGGGTGATGAAAGGAGTCTTTCTGCCTTTCTTTTCTAACTACGCTCCTTTCTTCAAGCAAGATCTATTTGGCTACGGCTTTCTGTTGTTCTTTTCAGTACGTACAGTGAACAAGAGATCATCAGCTACTTTAAGAACCTTATCCGAGTTAGAGCAAAAGAGTTTTCCAAAGCCCACGGGCGGAGGCGCCCTCAACAAGAATAATCGCTTCTTATGTGACTCGACACTCCCTCTTCTAGTAAAAACCTACCAAAAAAGGATACGCAAAAAGGCCCGAGAAAGTCCATCAATAGGCAATCACACATCAACCCCACAAAAATGGCTTTTTTTTTTTAAGTATGAGTTGAGAGTCAAAGGAATAGCTCCAGAAGGCGCATTCCTGCCCGCTTTCAAAGCTTTCTTTTAGAGTGCCTACTTGATTAGAGCCTTTGCGCCTTTCCTAGTTCTAAGCTTGCAGCTCAACTCAAGAGCAAGGTAACGCGCGCTCTTTCGTTCATTAGCTAGGGCTTTGCGCGCTCATGTCCCTCTCTTTCTGAGAGATGAATTGAAGAGGCACCATCCATCCAACAAGCAGGCTAGAGTCTCGGACGGCCACCCTGCGAGAAGGTTTAAGAATCCTTAGAGCTTCCTGCTATCTCTTCCCTCTGACGAAGAAGTTAAAAGAAGAGACTAAGTAGCATCCATTGCCTGGCCTATGATATTATGATATATGGATCACCTTTCGAAGTCGACAAAGGTTAGTTCATCACATAAGTACGCTCTCGAATGATCAACCTCTTTCGTCAGGTGTAACACATTCAATCAAGGTCAAAGTTTCCTCATTATTGCTTGACTGAACCCTCCAGTCACGATCAACAGAGAGAGATTCATGGTCGGGGAGGAGAAGGCTTTCTCCGTTGAACAAAATCCTTCTTCTTTAAAGGGGATCATCTACCTCTTGCGAGCGCTTCGGTTCAAAATAAAGAGCCTTTTATTTTAGACACACTCATCACAGGCTTTGGACGAGAAGTTGGAGTCCAATCCTTCTTTGAATAAGGATACACCGGATCCTGGGGGAACCTCACAAAGTTTGATGGAAATGCTGCTCACCTAGATGCCGTGCTGGTGCATATGTTCCACGTGCTTCTACTGGCCAAACCAACCCTAACTCGTTTTGCTTTCATGTACACGTGTTACCTCTTCCCTACAACCCATGACATGCCCTGCTTTCTATGCCATGCTTCCTCAAATACTGGAACTGGGCCCTTACTATAAACCAACCTCACAGATCCCACTCAATCTTTTACACCGATGTATCGTACTCTCTCGACCAGGTCATCATAAGAAAATACTGCTAAATCTTTCCAAAGTGAGAGAAGGAGGGAAGGCGCGCTACAACTAACATAACAGCCAGCTGAAAAACGCTAGCTAGCTAGGCTAGCGCGCAATGGCTTTCTCTGATAGGGGCTCGCTTCTTCAAGCTCCGCCCAACCTATACAAGGTGCTGCTCGCTTTCTCTCAGCCACTAGTGGCTTATGTAGTGGTCGGCATTCCTACGTGCTCCTCGCCCCCCTACTTAAGAATCCAAAGGTCACCTTTGGATGTTGTCGTGACGCTTTGGTTACGAAGGTTACCGGGGTCTAGGTTTATGGATGGATTCGGTCACCTCAAACTCAATCAATATCAACAACATGTCGTGACCGGTTAGGCTTGGTTGATTTTGTCAGAAAAGAAAGTGGGTTTCGGGGGTTCATTGATTAGTACACCTCCGGTGCTGGTAAGGTCGGGACCGTGGTCGTCCGTCTCCGGTTTGCCGGCCGATAAGATCTCTGAGATTGACCAGCCAGCTGGGTTGGTTTGGCTATTCCTTTCTATTGAAAAGGAGTCAGCTGTCTGCGCGAGTCACCTTCTTCTAGGCTCCGCTGGACGACACGGCATTCTCGTTCAAATATAGGCCGGTCGTACTTGTGATGGTTCCCAAGGATCCAATATGACTACTTAGGTCTACGTTGCCGCGATATTGTTCTATGGAAGCGGGCGGGCTGTTAGAAGTTCGGCCCGGTTTTTTTTGGTGTCGTAGGGGAGGGATTGACCTTTCTAACGCATATTCAGTCGTACCGGCATGGCCCCACTGATTTGTTTTCGATCGGAGCATCAAGCAGCGCAACCCGGTTCTACTTGACTAAGCCCCGTGCTCGTCCAAGGAGGGAGTTTGCTTTACCCAACTCTCTTTTTGATAACAAGGCAGAAACCCCCGACCCGACATTCATTAGTTTCGAATGAAGAATGAAGAGTGCCCTGCCCCAGCAAGCACCTACTCCTATCAAAACAAAATGAAAAGCTTGATTTTACTAAACAAGCAAGAAAAGCCCTATATATTCTATTAGTAAAGCCTAAACGCCCTTGTTGCTAAAGGTAAGGCCGGCTTTCGAGCTGTAGCTTTACCAACGATAGGGGCCTTCATTATTATTAGTAAGATAGGTTGTTTGAGCGCATTTTTCCCCTTTCTATTAGTAAGGTTGTCAAAAGGCTTTCCGATTGTTTGATTGCAGGGGCATCTATAGTAAGGGGCCTTTTCAATAAGGCTCGCGCTAGGCGCTCACCTTTTTTGGCTTTTCAAAAATCGAATATTTTGAAGTTGGTAAAGACCCACCCCTTGTTTCAGTCAGAATGAGTCCCCGGGACCCCGGGACATTGGCTTCCGCCAACAGTGGACTATTAAGGATCACATCCCGCGCATATTCTACATTATAGCCTGCAACTAATTCAGCTTCCGCTTCTGGGAGATCAAACGGAGCTCGATTAGTTTCTGCTAGACAAGAAATGAGGAACATAACCAATACAGGAAACAAGGGAATACCAGACCATATCTGCTTTTGCGCCATGACAATCTCACTCGAATTACGGGGACCTACACATATTAGTACAGTATACCGGGGTCCCCGGCCAGAACCACACGTGCAAGTTTCCCTGCATGTAGCTCGTCCGTGCTTTCCGAGGCGCTGCCTGTGACTCAGCATGAGGCGGAACTGCACACTCTCGTGTTCAGAGCATTGTCCGAGTGAGTAGGCAGCGCTCCTCCTCCTTCTCCTTCGTAACCTTCATCGTTGTTGGTCCTTCTTTCACTAATGATCTAATGATCTCACCCCTACCAAGCCAAGCTTTCTTGAGGAGGCTGGGCTGGTTCCTTTTCGGAAAACCGCCTTTTTTTTATACTAAAAGCTGCCATGCACGACCAAATAGGAATGCTTTCAGCGCCCCTCTCTAGAGAAGAAGCAAAAAAAACGCGCCATCACCTACAGCCCTCTCCTCTGCCGGGGACTTCCATGAAATGAAAACGGGCGGCATCGTCGTATGCTCGACATTAGTTGCCCTGGTTTATATCCCGGAGTACTCCTATGGCCGATCTGTCACCCAACCTACTTAAACAACCTAAAGGCTTGGCCCCGTCCAGTTTGGAGAATGACCCTTATGGCATGGCTTAGTCAGTTATTCTCGCAGTTCAGATAAGATTCGGACCGCCACTTTTCTTTTCTGAAAGCATGGTTCTTGCCTCCCTCTCTCCTCCCTCCTTGGAGCTCGTCCATTGGGTGATCCCTTGCTCTCACGTTCGAGTGTTTGCTCGTCGTTTAGGCCAGTGAGTGATATTTCTGCTCATTGCAGTCATCTCCGGGGTTCTTCGCACCTGGATAGTACCAGGACCCTTGTGCCCCGGCCCTTGATCAGATAAAGCTGCCCGCCCGAAACCCACCCTATGACCCACAACAAAAAATGAGCCTTGCGACGAGACGCGGACATTCCCCATGCTGCGGTTCCCTCCGGTCCGTTCCCGGGTTGGGTTAGGGGAACATCCGAGCGATTGCCTTCGCGGATCCAAACGCGCTCACAAGGCGCACAATAAGAATAAGACCAATAGAGACTTCATAAGAGACCATTTGAGCTGCAGATCGTAATGCTCCTAGAAAGGCATATTTTGAATATAGAGGAGTTTAAGTTCCCGACAACCAACGAGTTGATCATACCCTTCTATGAACCGTACGAGCACGTCCTTTGTCACCCCCCACCGCGCTTACGGCTCTATACCCCAACCCAACTTGCTCCGGCCCCGGGTCTGTCGTCCTCCTCATTATAGTCCTCAGCATTTCATCGGAAAACATCCTGTCTTTTCACCGCTCCGTGGGTAGTCCTATGCATAGTCAGTATTATAGCCCGTCCATGTATCATCTTATACTTTTCTTTTTTGCGGTATCTCCATTTATGTTATGGTAGTGGCAATCCATGTTGCCGACGGAACTCCTCGTTTATAAAATGTGAATAAAATCGTCTGTATATGTTGGAAGTTCTACCATGCTGATTTATTGTCCTCAAAAAAGAGGAAAGTCGTTCATCCATTTCTCTTCTTTGCTCTTCGGATCGAAGATCTAAAGTATCAACTTCCCCCTCTATAAAATCATATGCTTCCTTCCTTATATTATTATATGGAGAGAGTTCCATAATTCGTGCTAGATTATCCTCCGAGATGAAATTCGAAAAAAGACTTTCTTGTAAGAGCGCCTTTTTCTCTAAAATAAGTATCTCTCGATACTCCATGTCCATAGCGGACCGGAGATGATCGACACTTACGGCTTGATCAAAATGCGCTCTTACAATGGTTTCATACTCCCCCGGCCGCGTTTGTGGTGGAAGATTGTAATATTGAGCGTTCTCCAGACCTCTTATCCTCTCGAATATCGTTCGTTCATAATCCGCGGCATAAATCTGCCTGAACGTATTTAGAGATTCGGAACTCGAAGAGGATTCTAAAGCAGGAAGACTGTTTCCACCCTCACTCGAGTCCGAAGAAAAGCAAAAAACCAAAGAAACTCCTAGCAAAGTCGAAATCATCTCGGATAGGAAAGAGCGTAAGATAAAAGCCAAAATCACTAACAAAAAATGGATTAGCAACAAAAGAATCCAATTCTTTTTTTTATTTATTTCTAGTTGCATCCGATATAAAATAATGAAACTTATTAATAGAATTACTATAAGAAAGATCCATTCTGCGGCGATTTTTTCTGTTCCTAGAAATCCTATGCTAACAAGTGTAAGCAAAGATACTATTAGGTTTTTAATTAAAATGAATTTGATCCTTTTTTGGCTTTGTCTCATTGTCTATCTCGTAATTATTCGATTCCGTCCGAATTAGCTCCTCCTGCTCCTCCTTCTCCTTCGTAACCTTCATCGTCGTTGGTCCTTCTGCACTGCTCTTGATACGTCACCGTACCTTTTCAATGAAATCTGTGCCTTCGTTGAAAAAGTCTTTTTCGCGAGCCTAACGAGGCTGCGGGGCTGTGCATTTCAGCCCATCACATCAAGGTGACAGGATTCGAACCTATGGCCCTCTGTACCCAAAACAGATGCGCTGACCAGACTGCGCTACACCTCGTCTCACCCCCCGAAGCATATAGATCCGCCCGATCGATGAACACTCGAACCGAACTCGCCCATCCTTTTGGGCACAGGGGGGCGAGAACCAATCCGAGTAATCAACCGCTTTTTTTATTTTGAAATCTGCCTCCCGCACTATACGGCTTTTTGCCTTCTTCTTTCACTTGAATTTCAAAATCCGGCTCGCTCTCGGCTACGTGTCCTTTGGACCCTTCGCCCGCTTAGAAGTGGATTCGAACCACTGACACAAGGATTTTCAGTCCTTTGCTCTAACCAGCTGAGCTACCTGAACCACTTTCCTAAAGTTAGTTTTCTTCATCGAATAGCGCCCTACCTTACCACTTTACTAGTAAGGGAAAAGCCCCTTACTAATATGTTAGGGCTTTTTTCGCTTGTTCGTCAAGCTTTCGAGCAGCTCTTTCAACTGCCACCTAATCTCCCAACATGCTCAAGAACCGAGAGCCGTCCAGGGACTGGACGGCCGGAGGAAATAGAAAGAAGATAGGCCGGTCAAACAAAAACAACGCGCAACGGGCTCTCCGCTCCGTCTCACTAAGTAGTGCTATTCTGTCCTCCGGGGGACTCCACCAAGAGGTTCTTTCTTTCACGTAATTTCGCCTGCCCGTTAGACTTCCGTGCCGGAGGAAATGGGATTCGAACCCATGATACAATTTTATTGTATGTCGATTTAGCAAACCAATGCCTTAAGCCACTCAGCCATCCCTCCAAGTTGTTGATCGAAATTTGATGCGCGCCCGAAGGGCTATCTGATCCGCGTAAGCCGTAGCGCGCTAGCGCGCGAACTCTTCCTCTATGAGCGAGACTCTATCCAGACCCCCCCAGCATCCAAGCCATCAAAATCAGCGGGCGAGGCCCATGAAGACCCCACCACTGAATGATGAACTTTGCGCCTCCGACCCAGACGAATTGAATTCATATCTCTTTCGTCTGGTCGCCGGACTGTTCTTCTTCTATTACATTACATTACGGAGAAGTCCATTCTCGTCATGATCGATCCGCGTCCTACCGTAGTGCCCGGAGAACCTTAGCAAGGCTTACTAAGGCGAAGGAATGCTTCGTTGATTGCACGAGCTAGCCTGCAAGCAAGCCCCTTACTCACCTCTCTCTCTATAAAAAAAGCTCTCTCCGGAAAGCTTTCAAGCCCCTTTACTTGATGAATTGAATCGCTCAGCGCAACAAACAAATAGCTTAGCTAGAAAAAAAAAAGCATTTTAAAATATATGAAAGTGAAATCCGCCCTGCCCTGTATGGATAGTATGGTATGGCGGACTCGGTCAAGGTTAAGTTGATAGCCAGAGGAATGCGAGCCTGGCAGTCAGTCTGTTCAACCATGAACTCAGTACTGCAACCCCCCCTCTCACTCGGCGTCTAGCATTTCTATCGGATAGCTATCTCACTCCCATTCCTGCTCCTTCTTTCCTTCGTCGGCCCGACATTTTAGTAGGCGATCAAATCCCTGTTCGCTTTCTTGGTTCGCTCTGCCGATTATTAGGGGCCAGTCTTCTCCTCTTTTTTAGTTTAATTCACCACTCCGTAGGCTGAAATTGTTGGATGCTAAGGAAGCCTATCGAGGAAAAGACCCTATTTGATTTGATCGTTCAAACCGAGCTTGACTACGGATGATAAGCCAATTAAGTTATCGGCGAGGGAACAAGTGCAGCCAAGGCCAAGACCTGAAGGAGTACTACCACTCGCGATGAAAGAAGAAAAGATGCGAGCCGGAAGGACGACGAGAGATGATCGCTCGGAGGAGGTAGCGGCACTAATTAAACGGGAGAGCCTTGGAAAGGGGGACCGGGGCCAAGCTGAGCTTATAAGGGTATGCGGCATGGTTAAATAAATAAAGGAGAGCATTCAACTCGTGTGTTTGGCGTGGATCATAGAGGCGGATTTTTCGTGGGATGGATTCACAAAGGTTCTTATGACCTTGCCCGGGAGTAGTATGCTTAGCGTGGGAAAGATTACGGCGAAGGTAGGAAATCGATCGGAGGCTAGGGAGCGGATAAATTCCCTTGACCCGATCAATTCCTTCAGTTTTTCAAATTGCTAAACAAGATCGGATGACGTCGAAACGGAAGGAAGCAAGAAATTCATCCTACTTTTTGTTCTCAAAGGCGGGCGCTTAGAGTTAGAGTACAGCTGCGTAAAAACCAAACCTCTAATCTTCGCCCATTAATTTAGACCGGCCACTGACTTATCGAACGCTTTTCAGACAGAAGTCGTCATTTTTATGTTTAGAGGTCGTTCTGCAAGGTACCGAAGTCATTCGATCGGGGAGAAAGCACACACGATCTATATATAGATGAATAATACCAGTTGAGTCGGATGGTGCTAGTCTTCTCGCTTACGGAAAAAGGGGCTCCCACATCAGAAAGAAGAGAGGCACCTAAACCAGCCACAGACGCATTAGCAGTTCGCGTGGAATCAGATTAAACCAAGGTCAAGGAAGACTGAGGTGACCAAATCGAGGACGATGAGCTATTCAATTCAGACGAAGAATTTGACACAGGTTCAGCAAGGACGGGCTTTTCATCCCAAAGAAGAAGAGCTAGAGGTGAGTGAGCCTACGAACGACCACCGCTTATCCTTTCCTACCCACCGCCCATAGAAGCGAGAGAGACCAGCTATTCATCGGCGGATTACTCCACCGGGATATCAGATGTTGAATAATTGCCCGCTCTTGGTCCGTCTACGAAGGGGTAAGAAAGGAGAGCAAAGCAGACTTCCCCGATTAGTACTATCAGACTCGATGCGAAAAGGCAAGGGGATCTTGGAAGAGTTTTTTAGGATTCTTAAACCCGAAAGCATTGATTGAATGGCTTGGTCGAGGACAGGTAGTTTATAGGCCTGAAAGAGATCTTTGCAAAAGCAAATCCCCTTACCTTCCCACTACCCTTTCTATTCGTAGAGAGGTTACACGACACCAGGCTTATAAGACTTCTCCTTAAAAGAATTAGGTATATGTCTTCCTGGCTTCAAGAGCTGCCTTGACAGCTTTTAGCTTCTGAGTGATACATAGATATGTGTTTGGCAAAGTGAAGCAAGCATCAATAAGTAGAAAGCAATACATGTAAAACTATCTCAACAAGAGCAAGCCGTTAGCGCACTAGCCTTAGGTGTCGAATACGGCCACTCATCCGCTTCCTAGCCGGAAAAGAAGGACTTTCAGGCTTAGAGCCAGGAAGAGCAAGAGTACCGCCCGAGAAGAACTACCAGAGCAAGAAGGATGGAATTCATGAACTTACCGCTCGCATGTGATAGAGAAAGGTACTTGGAGATCTTTCTAGGTTCCTAAATGCGGGGGTCTCATGCATTCAAAATAGCTGAAAAGTGGCAACTTGGATGTTTGAAAGACCGCCAGATTCGCTCGGTTTTTTGAAGGTAAAAATGGTTAAGTAAAAAGATCAAACTGGAAAAGATAAAGATAAAGGTTTGTTCAAGTCTGACTCTTGTTGCTATTATTTTTTTATTGTGTAGCCATTGCCACTTGGAAAATTCACACTTATAAGAAGGATTTGACCCAACCCGAGAACGGAAAGAAATTTTTCTCTGAATCTCCACTGCCTCTCAAAAGCAAAGAGCTTTCTTAGACTAACGGAATCTGCCATGCAATGCACAAAAAAAAGAGCTTAAAAAGTACTTAGAGCTTTCTATTTCCAAAAAAAGCCTCTATATGGACAGCTCCCACACTAGACCTGAAAGTCGAAAGAAGAAAAGGAATTCTATACGTGATGAAAAAGAGAAGGAAAGTACTTTAAGAGAAGACTTTAGCCGGTACTAGCTTGACAGTAGGAAGAGTCTAAAGGCCTAAGCCCAGCTATTGAATCCACTATTCTTCTTCAAGCGATGCTTCCTTGAGTTGAATCAGCCGAGAGTTCATCCAGAGGGGAGGATCAAGGTAGTGAAGTGAGAAAAAAAAAAAAAAAGAAAGGTGATTCAGTGACCGATGGGAAGAATCATTCAATCTCGGGACAAAGGGCAGAAGGGAAGGTAGCTCGGTCTTCTCGAAAGGTGGTTTAGTGGGTGGGCAACTCACTCAATCAATAGTCATTCTCTCTATAACCCTAGAAGGAAGCCTTTAGCTAGGAACCAGAGAAAGGGAAGTGTTCATGTAGCAGTGGAAGATCTTAACTAGGCTACGAAGGAACTTCCGGATTCCAATTCTTTTGGGGTTCCCGGCTTACTCTAAGCTAGCGAAAAGACCTTCTTTCAAAGTCACTAGAAAGAGAATAAAAGAAGAAAAAGGGCTAAGATGAATTAGCTAACGAATGCTCCTCCCCTATGGAAATGCTTTCATAAACTCTTCTTCCTCTTGCCGACTCTGATAGTGAGTGCTGAAGAAGAAAAAAAGTAGTTCTTCCTTCTTTGCAGTTAGCTCTCCAGGTAGGTCACCGAGGGCGAGGGGAGAGAAGTCACTAACTAGAGTGCCAAGGAAAGCAATTGCATGTGTCAAGCATAGTGGCATGCTCTGTAGACGGGACCGATTCACTTCACTCTCCTTCGCCTTCACTTTCAACCAGAACAAGAGAGAGCTTCACCGCTACGGGGATGCGAAGACACCACAATCGCCAGTCCCTCGATACAAAGGAATTGATCCGCTTCAAGAGTTAGCCCACCTCAAGGCCGAAGTCAAGACTGCCTTTCTACATCAAGATCTGGCCCTGAAAAAAGGTAGGTAGCTTATCCTCACTCGATCGACTCAGGCTATGGTTTGATTCCTGTCATATGTACCCGCTAAGGCAACCCCGTCACAGCTCGCATTGTTTTTTCAGTTGAGGATTTCGCTTCTGATGTAGTCAGTCGGAACCTAAGTTCCGTTTTTAGCTTTAGGGATCCACACCTGAACAGACTAGTCTACGCCCAGCCCGCGAGCCTTTCCCACCCCAGGAAAGCGAGCCCATAATGAGAGTCAGATCCCAATGTGCCCCCTCTCTAAATAGAAAAATGAACAAGAAGAACGATCAAGTGGGTAGACCCATAGGAAGAAACTGACATCAATCTTGGGTACATCAAGAATGAAAGAAGAAATAGGGCTTTGACTTTCTCGGGCAGGAAGGCGCTTCTTCGATTAGGTGTCTCGTGGCGGGGGTTGTGCACAATCAAAGAGGGGCGGCTACTTTCGCGCTAGCTGCTTTCCCTTATGTTACACTAATTGTGCTTTGTCACCTCTTTTTTATTTATGATGTAGTAGTAGCGCGCGCGCTCGCACTTAGAGCAATTACGCGCTTCTCTTGTTATGTTATGCAAGCCAGCTTTCTCAAGGAGGAGACATGATTTAGCAGTAAATTACATCTCGAAGAAGACCTCCTAAGCTAAGGACGCCGGCCAGTAGAAAACAATTTAGATATTTTGAAGGAGACACACGAGAGGCGGCCAAAGATTCAGACTACGGTCGAAGCCAATTACAAAGGTTCGGAGGAGGATGAGACCCTTTCAAGGAGGTGATTGAGGCAGTACGGTAATAACCTTTACAGCTACCTGTCCTTATCAAGCGTCAGCTCAAAAACAGGGGTCCCCTTAATGTATGGGACGAGACCAGGTCGGATTAGTAGCTTGAGGGTCGAGTGTTTCGACCATAAAAAACTTTTGGCATTGGCTCAGGATGCCCCGACTTAGGATGTATGCTTCGATACACCCCCTGCTCTGTAGGAATTGACATATGATTTCGAATCATCGTTGATGATGATTTTTTTCACTGCCGGCTGGGGCAACCTTTCGATCTAGGCCTGACTGAACATTTATGAGAAAAGCCCTATAAATTGTCGTACCAGATCATTTCGAAAGGCGCTTGCTTTGGTTAGTTTCCTTCAGCAGCCCGCGAACTTCTGTCAGAGGTGATTAGTCTCCTTACGTGGCGGCAGGGTCGTCACGAGCAATAAGCGTCGACAACATCCTTCTCCTACACACTGGGCAGTCCATTGCTAAGGACTCGGTGCTCAACCGTGCCCATATGCTAGTTGAAACCAATCTTACCTTACCTTATTTACGATAAACCCCGAAGACACTGCTCAGTCTATGTCCTCCAACGTTAGGTAGTATCTTGCGCTTAAATGGACTGGCCCTTCTTTTAGGGAAACTATATGCTTGTCTTCCCTTAGATCTGAGGGCGGCAATGTTGAGAGGGCGAAAGCACACAAAGGGGGGGCACGTCAGCCAAAAGAAGGGTATGGAGTCGGAAATCGAACCCCTTGTTGTTGACCTGTGACAGCCTCAATGCTCTTATGGCAGGGCAGTAACAAGAACACGATCTCTCGGAAAAGAAAAAAGAAGACTAAACCCTATCCAAGATGCCCCACCAATCAAATAAGGCACTGCAGAGCCAGGCCCCAAAGTACGCTTTTGCTCGCTCCGCAAGTAAGTACGAACCAGGCAAAGAAGCAATGTCGACCACCCCTAAAGGTAAGGTAAAAAAACCTGATGCATGGGACAAGGCCGGAGAGTATAAAGACTATAAACGCACGCAGCCCTCAGGCAAACCTCTAACCAGGCTGATGAAACCTAACCAGAATGTTAAATCAATTACGTCGGTCGTTGTGATCCTTCTTTCCCTTCCAGCTCATCTTGACTATTCCTCAAAAGAAAGAAAGGAAAGAACTCGATCACACTGCACGGAAAGAAAGGCTTCATTATATCAAAAGGGGCGAGCGTATCGATTGCAGAAAGGCTGGCTGTACCCGAGAGTAGTTATTCTCCCTTACTTCGTCCTTGCTGCTATTGTAGCAGTAGTGCCTTTTGGAATTGTATCAGAAGTCCCTGGCTTCTTAATACTACTCTAAGTAATTTCGTCCCTTGAATGCTGATCTAAGCGAGCGCGAATAGGGTCCAGCTAGTAGGTTGTAGTTGCATAGTTCCTAGGCCATCCATCCTGCCTTGTCCCTTCTCGCGTAAACCGCTGTATTAAAGGAGGTGAGTAAGTAAGCCAGTTAGAAAGCATGATAAAATAGCCCCTTAAATATCCCTTTATTTTATCGAGCTAGCCTTTTAGTATGATTACCAGGAGTGAAAGAAAGCTACGAAAACTCTGAAGTTAAGGAGAAGAGTGAACCCCTTTTACTACCCGTAAAAATACGAGTACCTGTTGCAAATGAATCAACCCCGCTTGTTTTTTC